ATAAACTAAAATAAAAAAGGAAGTTGATGAAATCTTCGATATATAGATTATATATCGAGAGTTTTTCAACAAAAAACATAAAGTACTATGTTAGTGTTGTCATAAGATTTCTTATTCTCCATATCATAAGAAAAAGTTACAAAATTTTCTAGTTCAAAAAAAAGTAATTTATAAATACAAACCTCCCTAAATCCTTTATTTTCGATTTTTTGATTCTAAACGAAAAATGGAATTATTTCGAATTTGTTATACCATTTTTTTTTTAGTCAGGTCGATTTCGCTTATTCCAAGGTTTGATTACTTATTTTTCGTACAAAAAAACTTTTCGAATTCCCGGTAGAAAGAGATTTTGCTAACGAAAAGGCTCTTAATGCCGCCCAATACCCCCCTTTTTTCCAAATATTTTTACGAATACGCTTTTTGTAAATCGAAGTACGTTTTTTTGGAACTGCCATTTAAAATTGAAAAAATTCATTATTCAGTGTTATAGTTGGATGTGAAAGACATCTATTGTTCAAATGAATCCGTATTTTCTATTAATTATCTATGTATTTAGATTCTAGGTGATATCTTTTTTTTTTATAAAAAAAATTGAAAAGGATAACTATAAATAGAAACTAGAAATAAATTTTCTATATTTCGATAGAAATAATCGAAAATATTCGATTAGGAGAAACTAAAAATTCTCCTGCCTAGAATGTCCATAAAAAAGTTCGTATGAAATCGAGTAAGATTAATTAAAATTTCATAATGAATACTAATTTCGAGTTATATCCCTGTTTATTTTTGATGTGTTGGATTCAATTTCGATGTACGTGATAAATCACATTCAAAATTTGATGCACCCCTAATCTTAATTGAAAAACTTTTATTTATTTCTTTGCAAAGTGAAATGATCCCAATAAATGAATTTGTTTAAAAGATCTATAATTTGAGGCATTTTTTTATTCTATGTTATAGAAACTAAAAAGTAAAGTAACAGATATTTTAAAAAAGAATATCGAAAAAAAGAAATAATTACTAAAATAGACTTTTTTCGACAGTTTTGGTTGGAATGAAAGACAATTAAACCATTTTGGAAAAAATGAGGTAATAATTCGAAATAAACTACAGAATAAATTTATTATTTTAATTAATAATAAATTTATTTTTTTCATTATTGACTTTAGTAGATATTTAGTCGATTTTCTGATTCATAGTCTTTTTTAGTCGAATTTGGATGTTTTAAGTTTTAAATATATATTTGAAATAACTGAAATGGAAATAAAAAGGAAATTTCTTTTAGTTTCCTACTTCATAGGCTTCAAAAAGTTCTGTTTATTGACTGACTTCTTTCAAAAGAGACAAGAGCCAGTGAATGGTAAACAAAATAATTTAAATTAATTAAATAGAAAAATTTTCTATTCTAGTATATTATGGAACATATATACCAATATGCATGGATTATACCTTTCCTTCCACTTCTAGTTCCTTTGTTAATAGGATCTGGACTTTTCTTTTTTCCGATGGCAACAAAAAATCTTCGACGTATATGGGCTTTTTCGAGTATTTTGTTATTAAGTATAGTTATGCTTTTTTCCATGAAGCTGGCTATTCAACAAATAAATAATAATTCTATTTATCAATATTTATGGTCTTGGACGATTAATAATGATTTTTCTTTAGAATTTGGCTACTTAATAGATCCACTTACTTCTATTATGTCAATGTTAATAACTACTGTTGCAATTCTGGTTCTTTTTTATAGTGATAATTATATGTCTCATGATCAAGGATATTTGAGATTTTTTGCGTATATGAGTTTTTTCAATACTTCTATGCTGGGATTAGTTACTAGCTCGAATTTAATACAAATTTATATTTTTTGGGAATTAGTTGGAATGTGCTCGTATCTATTAATAGGTTTTTGGTTCACACGCCCTATTGCCGCAAATGCTTGTCAAAAAGCGTTTGTGACTAATCGTGTAGGAGATTTTGGTTTATTATTAGGAATTTTAGGTTTTTATTGGATAACAGGCAGTTTCGAGTTTCGAGATTTGTTTGAAATATTCAAAAATTTAATTAATAATAACGAGGTGAATTCCTTATTTTGTATTTTATGTGCTTTCTTGTTATTTGCCGGTGCAGTTGCTAAATCGGCCCAATTTCCCCTTCATGTATGGTTACCTGATGCTATGGAGGGGCCTACTCCTATTTCAGCTCTCATCCATGCTGCTACCATGGTCGCCGCGGGAATTTTTTTAGTTGCTCGACTGCTGCCTCTTTTCCTAATTCTACCTTCCATAATGTATGGAATTTCTTTTATAGGTATAATAACAGTCCTACTAGGAGGAACCTTAGCTCTTGCTCAAAAAGACATTAAGATAAGTTTAGCTTATTCTACAATGTCTCAGTTGGGTTATATGATGTTAGCTCTAGGTATGGGTTCTTATCGAGCTGCTTTATTTCATTTGATTACTCATGCTTATTCAAAAGCATTATTGTTTTTAGGATCTGGATCTCTTATTCATTCAATGGAAACTGTTGTTGGATATTCTCCGAATAAAAGTCAGAATATGGTTCTTATGGGGGGTTTAACAAAACATGTACCAATTACAAAAACCTCTTTTTTAATAGGTACACTTTCGCTTTGTGGTATTCCGCCTCTTGCTTGTTTTTGGTCCAAAGACGAAATTCTTAATGATAGTTGGATGTATTCACCAATTTTTGCAATAATAGCTTATTTCACAGCCGGATTAACCGCTTTTTATATGTTTAGAATCTATTTACTTACGTTTGAAGGACATTTAAACGCTTTTTTTAAAAATTACAGTGGAAAAAAAACCAGTTCTTTTTATTCAATATCTTTATGGGGTCAAGAAGGATTGAAAAGCATTAATCAAAAATTTCTTTTATTAACCTTATTAACAATGAATAAGAAGGAAAGGGTTTCTTTTTTTTCGAAAAAACCATACCAAAATCAAATTAATGGAAATTTAAGAAAAATGCTTCGATCTTTTATTACTATTATTGATTTTGACAATAAGAATATTTCTACCTATCCTCATGAATCCGATAATACTATGTTATTTCCTCTGATTTTATTGATTCTGTTTACTTTCTTCATTGGAATCATAGGAATTCCATTCAATCAAGAAGGAATTGCTTTGGATATATTAACTAAATGGTTAACCTCATCTATGAATCTTTTAGATTCAAATTCCAAAAATTCTGTTGACTGGTATGAATTTTTGATAAATGCAACTTTTTCCGTTAGTATAGCTTTTTTTGGAATATTGATAGCCTTTTTGTTTTATAAACCCGCTTATTCATCGTTAAAAAATTTTGACTTAATTAATTTATTTGATAAAAGAGGGCAAAAAAGAATTTGGGGGGACAAAATGATAAATATCATATATAATTGGTCTGCTAACCGTGGTTATATCGATGCTTTTTACGCAAAATTTTTAATTAAGGGTGTAAGAGGTTTGGCTGAACTAGTTTCATTTTTTGATAGACGAATAATTGATGGAATTCCGAATGGTTTTGGTGTTACAAGCTTTTTTGTAGGCGAGAGTATCAAATATGTAGGGGGCGGGCGAATCTCCTCTTATCTTTTTTGGTATTTTTTTTATGTATCAATTTTATTTCTTTTTTTTGCAAATATTCAATTTTATTTTTAGTTTTATCATTGCATAATCTAGTTTTTTTATCGAGTACATCTATATAAAAAAGTCCTTTGTCTAGAACTGTAATTCTATTAGCAAATTCATTGCTTAAGCTGTTTTTTTTTTGTTCGTTCGTATAAATCCAATAATTGTATAGTTCATCATCATATAAGAATTTTTCTGTTGTAGCCAAAGAAATCTTTCTTTTTATCATTTCCCAGAAAATGGATAAACTAGGTGGATATGTAAAAGAAATTCTTTGTTTTCCATCATTTTGACATGTATAAAAAAAATATTGTGACATTTCATTTCTTACCGCATTTTCAAACCGATTGCTTTTTATATATCGCGTTGGACGATTCCAACGTTTATAGTCGAAAAGAAGAAAAAGAAGGGGTTTTTGAAACCAGAATAGGTTTTTATTTTCTTCTTTAAGTATTTCGAACTTCGAAATATCTTGATTCCCAGAATAAGAACTTGGGCTATTTTTATAGCATGCTTCTTTTAAGTGCAAGTGAAATTCATCCTTTGTTTTGTCCTTTCCATTCACTCGGATCTTTCCCATTTCATTCATTTTGATTTTGTCCGGATCCTTCTTTTCTTCCGAAAAAAGGGAAGGAGAAGGATCTTCTTCGGTGAATCCCTCTTCTTCCTGTTTAGTCTCCTTCGTTTCGGAAGTTTTTTCTATTTCTACATCTGTTTCTTCCTCACTTTCTTTCGTTTCTGGAGTTTCGTTCAGTTTCTTAGTAAAAATAGGTGACGGCATTCTGCCTAAATAGTAGACACAGGTAATAAAGAAGAGAATACTAAAGATTCGAGCCATAGAATTTCTCAATTCTGACACAAGGTACTTATTAGATCTAATAGAATTATTTTGCTGTATCCAGACTAATACCAATCCAACCCATTTCATGAATAAAATGTGACCAATTAACCAACCAACAAAACTACTTGTTACAAATAGCATCTTGTTGTTGCATCGAAACATATAAATGTTGACTAATCGGGCTAACATTGAACTTGGTAAAATGAAATAGTTGAATAATTGAAAAATGAGATTATTCAGGAATACACATTGAATGCTGAGATTACGCATTGAATTTCTGCTAGTCGATCCATAATCAAAAAAGTGTTTGTGATTGTTCCAGAAGAAATGAAACAAAAGATAGGGTAGAGCTAGGACAGTTATTGTATGAGGTCTACCCAATGCTAGATGCAGGGGCGTATAATAGATCGATATGAACATCATGAGCTGTCCCATAATAAAACCAGTTGTTGCTGATACCTTCTTCTCGATTCCTTCTTCTCCTTCTTCCATAACCTGAGTTCGGAGAAGGAAGAGATAAGAGGGCC